ATATCCCACGTCGTGTTATAACACGTCCATTCTAATCTAAATGGAACTGGTTTCAATTTTAAATGCAATCATAAGAATTTATACTCTACTCTTTCTTTTTTATTTCCCTGGGATTGTAGTTCAATTGGTCAGAGCACCGCCCTGTCAAGGCGGAAGCTGCGGGTTCGAGTCCCGTCAGTCCCGACGAAATCAAATCCAATGAAAAATACATTAATTCATCTCTCCATTTAAATTGAATGTGAAAAGGGATACAAACAAATAGTCGAATTTGATCCCCAACGGGGATTCTTTTTTTTTTTTTTTTGCTTTGAAGTGAAAATGAAAGGGATTTCTTTCCTTTTCGGGTTCCGAGTTTGTCTAACTTCAATTACTAGTTTGAAAGAATCTATCTCATTCAAATTGAACACTGAACTTTTGATATATGCGACCCTTTTTTAATCCAATAAAATAAAAGAGGATATTAATAAAGATCAAACAAGGATCCAACCGCGCTTAGGCTTAGAGAGGTGGAATGAATAATCTTTTTAAAAATAATCTTTTTTCTTTAAATTAAATTGCACTTTCAGTAAGGTAAGGGGGCTGGCGAAAAAAGAACAAACTCTAAAAGAAATAGTTAATTTGATGGAATATTAGATTGTTTTTATACCGGACTTCTTTTTATTATTTTCCAAGAAAAAGTAAATTCCATAGTTAAAGTTCAAAAAAAAAGTACTTAACTCCTTTTTCTGTTTGTTTTGGTTTGTTTTTGTAACCAATGGAAACTTAAGAGTGTTCAAATCATACATCATCAGATGATTGTAGAAAAAAGGTGCTAGATTATAGAAAAGAACAAGAATGGAAAAAAAGGATAAATTCAAATAAAAAAGAAAAGTAAAAGGGTTGGATCAGGAATCCAATTTTTGACGAGTTATGGATAAAAGATCTTCCTATGTTATACTATTCAATTCTCGACGATGAATTGATTTGATAGCTCCGATATTGTTATTCATGATATTGATCTGATTCAATATCATCGAGGTGTAATTCATCCCATTGAATTTACAGGCGAAAGATTTCTCATCTCTATGGGATTAAATCCCGAGTTATTGCCAAATAAAAAAACAATGAGATTATGGAAGTAAATATTCTCGCATTTATTGCTACTGCACTCTTCATTCTAGTTCCTACTGCTTTTTTACTTATAATATACGTAAAAACAGTCAGTCAAAGTGATTGATTTGAATCAAACTTGACTTATTTTCTTAGTCAATGATTGACGAAATAGAAGAAATCAAAAGGATTTGAGTCTCACGTCTTACCTTAAATTAAATGACGAAATGAGCGGACTAGAATCCGCGGTATAGTATTCTATGAGATTCGATAGTTGAGATCCGATAGTATGGTAGAAAGATTCATATATTTCTTTCTACCATACTCGCTATTTTTGTTATTGTAATCTAACAAGTTGTACTGTATTAAAATACAGGCTTAATGTAGATTAATCTACAATCTATATCTTCTTGATATATGTATTGATATATGGAATGTACATAGTATCCCAATTCGATTTCTTTACTTCATCTATTTAATATGTCTTGATTCCAATCAATCTGAAATAACTGAAAAGCAATTAATAATATTACGGTTCTCATTGCTAGATCTCGGATTATTTTCAAAAAAAAAGTATGGGCATACCGAAGAAGTAATTGATTGAGCAGTTAATATCTGACCAAGGGGTTCTCTGGCAATTTCTTCGAATCCCGAAAGAGTAAAACCCATCATTTTTCACTCTTTCTTTCGGCATGATATGAAATGACTCATAAAATATGAAATGAGTCAATAAAGCCTATAGAAAAGCATATAATATAGATAAAATTTCGAAAATAAGAAAACAATTGGTAAGTTAAGTACGCAATATAATATGCGACTTGCCTAAGGTAAGATCTTATTATGTATAGTCTTTCCTTGGACAATTCCTATGTATATGGTGTTTCCCATAGAAGATGTGGATCCAATTAATAACATAGCAGAACTTTTTTTCTCTTTGATGAGTCAAGAGGGGAAACAAATAAAAACCAAATCAAAAAAAAAATAATTCATATGCTTTGATTCTTCAACTCAAAATTAGTAATACCTCTAGAGCCCACTTCTTCCCCATACTACGAGTGAAAGAGAAAATGTAAAAACTACCATTAAAGCAGCCCAAGCAAGACTTACTATATCCATGTAAATTATGTCCCCTATTTCTATCAAGGAATTATTCCATTATTGTTCACTAATAATAGTGGAATCACTCGTGCATAGTCAAAAAAGGATTCTGACCCTGATGAAGGGGGTCAAAAAATCCGCCTCTAAAAAGTTCTTATAGGAACGGGTTTTTTTAGTAGAATCGGAAAAGGTTAAGCACAAGTAAAATAAAATACGCAGTGACCCATTTTGAAGTCTCAAGGAAATTTTCCTAAGATGTAGGAATAATAAGGCCTGTTCTTTCTTGTGCTTCATTTCATTAAGTAAAAAAAAA